CTAATTATTTTTATAGATAGTTTTCTTAAAGAAAAAAACTCCTATGATTTTTAAGAGTTGGTTGACTAATAAAAAAAAAAAAAAAAAGAAAGATTTTTATTCTCTTTTTATTCTCTTAAATATTAAATAAAGTAAAAACAAAATATGAATTTTAATTTTCACCCAAGATACTGGGCCTTTGCGAGAGCCGTGTGAATCACTACACTACTTGATTCACACGGCTCTCGCCGGTTGACACAAGGTGTTTTATATACACCATATTCCACTCTGTTTGTATTCGTAAGAACTTTTCTTGAATTTAACTAGAGGTTAACGTAAATGAACCATAACTATGTAGCCCTATTCCTAATAGATTGACCCCAAAATAGCATATCCAAATTATAAAAAAGCCTAGAGTCGCCACAATTGCGGAATTTGCCCCCTGAAAAATTTTATTTGTTCGAGTATGCAAATAAATTGCGAATACGATCCAAGTAATAAAGGCCCAAGTTTCCTTTGGATCCCAACTCCAATATGATCCCCATGCTTCATTAGCCCATACTGCTCCTGAAAGAATACCTATGGTTAAAAATATAAATCCTAGGCTAATCACACGATAACTCCAATAATCTAATTGGTGAATCAATTGGGCCTTGTAATAATTCTTAGGAGAAAAAAAAGAAGTTTTTTTTAAAATATTGTTTCTTTCATTGTTGTATTGGATTTCACCAAACGAAAATGACTCATTTAATTTTAATAAATTATTACTTTTATAACTATAAAAAATCTTTCTAAATGTAATGACTAGAAGTGCTACTGATAATAATGATCCACAAAGAAGAGCCGCATAACTCAATATCATCATACTTACGTGCATTATTAACCACTCTGATTGTAGAGCAGGTACTAATATTGTGGGTTTACGTATTTCAGTTAAAAGACCCGAAGTAGCAAAGCCCTGGGTAAAAATAGTACTTGAGGCAGTTATTGTGGTTAAATAATTTTTTCTTATTTTGAAATAAGGGACTATATGAATAAGGGAGAAACTCCACGAAAGAAAGATTAATGATTCATATAAATCACTTAGTGGGAAATGGCCCGAATAAATCCAACGAGTAATTAATAATCCTGTTAGACATAAAAAAGTAACTATCATCCCCTTTTCTGACGAATCATATGGTTTTATGATTTCATTGCCCAATAAGCGTATCAAATGAATTATAATTACAATTGAAACAATCGAAAAGGAAATATGAATGAATATATGCTCTAAAGTTGAAAATATCATAAAAATGAAAAAAGGGAGGGAATCCCCTAAATTAATATTAATTAAGAAATAGAAATCGGGAATTTAATTTATTTTTATTATAGGATCTATTGGATCTCTTTTAGAAGATGGCATGCCGCCACTCGGACTCGAACCGAGATGCTCTAGCACTGCTTCCTAAGAGCAGCGTGTCTACCGATTTCACCATAGCGGCTTGCTCGAACTAATAATAGCCTATTTATATTCAATCGTCGAGATTGAACAAGTCAATTCAATCAAATAAGTTTTTTTTAGTAAAGATTCAATTCAAATTGATAAAAAAAGAGTTCAAAAGGCAATTGTTCATTAGTTTCATTTATTAGGGTGTCCGGTTTATTTATCTTAGGGATTTGACGTAGTTTATCCGATTCTAAAATCCAACTTTTGCAAGTAGATAATTCTCTCGATAGAATAAAAAACTGTTTTCATTTTTTACTTTTATTGTTTACTTTTATTGATACTTCATTATTTCTCGTTTATCTGATTTCATAAATTTGAAACAAAAAATAGATTTTCTCAATGAATCCAAAATCAACATATTTTGGATTACTCCAAATTGACACATTATTTGTACATTGCCACATTAGTTGTACATAATATCTCAACAATGAAATTCTTTTATTGATTGGGCTCAAAATTGGAGATATATAGTAAATCCATTCCATATAGTAATTACTAAAAATTATAAATTAAGAAGTCATAAAGTTATCCAAAATTTTTTAACATGGAATCCATTAGTTTCAACAATCCATTAATTTGAACTAAAAATATTATCTAAAAATATTATATCTGCCCTTCCCGAGAAAGAGAAAAATTTTTCATTATTGTAAAGGTCGATGGGGAAAATAAGACTCCCCACCACCAAAATCTTAGTGAAAATATATTACAAAGAAATAAAAAATCTTGTATTTTGTTCTTTATTTATTTTTTTTAGAATTCAGAGAAGAATTCTTTTTTTTAGACATCTTATAAGATTGAAACCTGGTCTATTTCATATTGATTACAATTGATTATAATAGGGACTGCCAATTGTGAATTTTATATTAACAAATTATTGAGCCAATTTTTTGAGTCAAATCTATTCCGATTACTCCAATATTTTAGGACTTATTTGTTTGTCGTACAAAAAAACTTTTTGAATTCCCGGTAGAAAGAGATTTCCCTAATGACAAAGCTTTTAAGGCCGCCCAATATCCTTTCCTTTTCCAAATATTTTTACGAATACGCTTTTTTGATATAGAAGTACGTTTTTTTGGAACTGCCATTTTAAAATTAAAATCGTTGTTATAGTTGGATGTGAAAGACATCTATTGTTCAAAACAAATTATTATTTCTTATTCAATATCTATTTTTCTATAAATAATATTCTCTTCATAAAAAAGAAATATAGATATGTGAAAGATCCGCGAAAATTGGATCAAAAATGACTCGAAATAAAAAAATTTTGATTCCATACAATATTCGTAAAACCAAAAATTTTTGGTTTGGAACTCTTAGTTCTTGTTTTTTATCTCTCAAATTTATATCTTTAGAATCTGCTAGGTAATAGAAATCAAACTTAATGATTTAATAAAATAAAGAAAGAACGTAAAAGACCTTGATTTTCATCATTCTAGACTTTATTTACATGTAATAAAATAGCTCAAGGGATTGTAAACTTTTACCTAATAAAAAACTTGAGTCTTTTTTTAGTCAAACTCGAGAACAGAATACACCTAAATTCCATTTTAAAATTCGAATAAGATTACTAATAAATCTGTTAAAGGATACGTGGTTTGATAAAAAAATATCTCAGTCGTTTTTTACCCTTTCTCGATAAAAAAAGTTCATTTTAGATCTAGAATATTCTAACGTTTACTAAGAAATCGTTTTGATTCAAATGGAAAACAATCAATCCCATAATGAATTAGTTCCCATAATGAATTAGTTAATGAGTTGAAAGAAACTAACTAAAATCAAGAGTTTTTATTTCATTAGACCGATGACCTTAGTTAATCCTATAATTCATATGAGCATCAAGTACTCTTTTTAGCGTAATTTTTATCCTTGCTCTATGAATATAAATTATTATTACGAGAAATTCTCGTAATAATAATTTATACTTGTTTGCATTTTCCTGTTATAAGTATTCGTTTTTATATCTAACTTGGTCATCTCATTTGACCAATTGTAACTTCTTGTTTTTAATTTGACTATTTGAACGATTTTGAAAAGACTCAGACTAAATCATAATCTAAAATTATTAAATAAGTTAATGCATATCTTGATTTTTTATTGACTTTTTTCGAACGAGGTAAGATCCGGTCAATCGGAAACAATTAATTAAGAATAAATAATATTAATTAAGAATAAATAATTAAGAATAAAAAACTTTTTTTATGGAACAGACATATCAATATGCGTGGATAATACCTTTCCTTCCACTTCCAGTTCCTATGTTAATAGGGTTGGGACTTCTTCTTTTTCCAACGGCAACAAAAAGTCTTCGTCGTATGTGGTCTTTTCAGAGCGTTTTATTGTTAAGTATAGTCATGATTTTTTCCATGAATCTGTCTATTCAGCAAATAAATAGCAGTTATGTCTATCAATATGTATGGTCTTGGATTATCAATAATGATTTTTCTTTAGAATTCGGATACTTGATCGACCCACTTACTTCTATTATGTCAATATTAATCACTACTGTTGGAATTTTGGTTCTTATTTATAGTGATAATTATATGTCTCATGATCACGGATATTTGAGATTTTTTGCTTATATGAGTTTTTTCACTACTTCCATGTTGGGATTAGTTACTAGTTCAAATTTGATACAAATTTATATTTTTTGGGAATTAGTTGGAGTATGTTCGTATCTATTAATAGGATTTTGGTTCACACGACCTGTTGCAGCAAAGGCTTGTCAAAAGGCGTTTGTAACTAATCGTGTTGGCGATTTTGGTTTATTATTAGGCATTTTAGGGTTTTATTGGATAACGGGGAGTTTCGAATTTCGTGATTTATTCCAAATATTCAATAACTTGATTTCTAATAATGAGGTAAATTTTTTATTTGTTACTTTGTGCGCTATTCTATTATTTGCCGGTGCGATTGCGAAATCTGCACAATTTCCCCTTCATGTATGGTTACCTGATGCAATGGAAGGGCCAACTCCTATTTCGGCCCTTATACATGCTGCTACGATGGTAGCAGCGGGAATTTTTCTTGTAGCTCGACTTATGCCTCTTTTCATAGTCATACCCCACATAATGAATTTTATCTCTTTGATAGGGATAATAACAGTTTTTTTAGGAGCTACTTTAGCTCTTGCTCAAAAAGACATTAAGAGGGGTTTAGCCTATTCCACAATGTCTCAATTGGGTTATATGATGCTAGCTCTAGGTATGGGGTCTTATCGCAGTGCTTTATTTCATTTGATTACTCATGCTTATTCCAAAGCATTATTGTTTTTAGGATCGGGATCCGTTATTCATTCAATGGAAACTCTTGTTGGATATTGTCCAAAAAAAAGTCAGAATATGGTGCTTATGGGAGGTTTAACAAAACATCTACCAATTACTAAAAACTCTTTTTTATTAGGTACACTTTCTCTTTGCGGTATTCCACCTCTTGCTTGTTTTTGGTCCAAAGATGAAATTCTTAATGATAGTTGGTTGTATTCACCTATTTTTGGAATAATAGCTTGGTCTACGGCGGGATTAACCGCATTTTATAT